AGATTTAAATGGAAAAGGATTTATTTTTGAAAATAATTGATACTGATTAGTCGTAAATCAATTGGCTTTTATTATGCCATTAAGAAAAGACACAATTTGAGATACAAAATAATTTAATTAAGAACCGTTCGTTCACTAATTCAAAGTAAATAGGTAATGGTTCCTACTCTAAATTTTAAAATCTATGACCGGAAATCTATTTTTTTTTTCATTTCAATAGAAAAGGGAAGGGAAGTTTTTAAGCCATGTATGTTTTGAGATACAATGAATCAAAGAGAATAATCGAAACCGGATCCAATAAAAAATAGGGATTCGTTTTTTTTTTTTGAAAGGGATAAGTACAATGGGATTCAAGATTAAAAAATAAAATTAGTAATTGTAATTAAAGTATAGATAATATTTTTATGCATATTTTTGATCGGATTTGGCGGCATGGCCAAGTGGTAAGGCGGGGGACTGCAAATCCTTTATCCCCAGTTCAAATCTGGGTGTCGCCTGATCAACAAATTGGGATTTCTTATTCTGTTGATCTAACTCAAGGAATTCTTGCTTCGCAGAAGCAAAAGTAGAAGTAGAAGTAGAGGCAAAGGACTGGGCGTATCCATGCTTTATTTTTAGAATCCGTAGGGTTCTAGAAAAGAAAAAAAAAGAATGGAATGTATGTAATAGTGGTAATGGTGTCTCCTGATTCTTTCACAGAAAGAAAGACAATCCCATAGATAGTTTTCTATCTTGATGGTATATTTTTTTTATGTCTTTTGTTTATAAAAAAGTAACAAACAAAACAATAGGTCTTACTAGTCCTACATCTTTTCCATTCGAAGGACTCCTATTTCCAAAGAAAGGGTGTGTGTATCATATTTGTGCTTAATGCTTCCCGATTCTACCGGAAATCCAATAATATGTAATTTGTTACGATTGAATTGGCTCATCAATCACTTTAAATCAGAATTTTATTTTGACTCTGCGCCATTGATTCCACTATGATTATTGATCAATAATCATAGCGGAATCATTCCTTGATAGAGATAGGAGACATAATTTACATGGATATAGTAAGTCTCGCTTGGGCTGCCTTAATGGTAGTCTTTACATTTTCTCTTTCGCTCGTAGTATGGGGAAGGAGTGGACTTTAGAGGTACTACCATATTGTAAATTGATCTATATTATAGAAAGTAAAGCCTATATTATATCTGTATCCAATCCTAGATAATGTGTAGAAGGAACTATATAGTTTCTTCTGCACACTATCTCAGATCTCAGACACTTCTTGATTCCAGCCCGATCATTTCATTTAATTTAAGACTTGGAGTTTCATTCCCTTTATTTCATTTCTTCAATCATTGACAAGAGCTAATAGTTCAAGTTTCATTCAAATTAATCATTTTGACTGACTGTTTTTACGTAGATGATAAGTAAAAAAGCGGTAGGAACTAGAATGAACAGTGCAGTAGCAATAAATGCGAGAATATTGACTTCCATAATCTCATTTTTTTTTTTTGCTTTGCAATAACTCGGGATCTAATCCCATAGAGATGAGAAATTTGACTCCTGTAAATTCAACAGGGTGAATTGTATCCTGATGATATTGAATCGGATCAATATTATGAATAACAATATATCTGATCTATCAAATCGATTAATCGTCGAGAATTGAATAGTATAACATAGGAAAAGCCTTTATCCATACTAAATCAAAAATAGGATTCCTAATTTAATTCCAATATGGACTCCCATTGAATTTTTCATCCTTTTCCATTATTTCTTTTTTATAAGCTACCCTCTTCCTTATACAATTTTCCTTCCTTATACTTATTTATACATACAATTATACATACAATTAATTATCTGATGAGGTATCATATGACCGGTATTCAATAGGTCACATGTAGCCCCAAATAAAACAGTAGAAGTGAGATTGAAAAAGGGCGGGTTAAAAGATCTAATATTCCAACATATTTACGAAAAAGGAGGGTCGTTGCTCGGTCTTTTATTAATATAAAATAAAACCCTCTTCTCTTTCTTGGATTGGAGTGGAAACACATACATCAAAAATTAAGCATGCAATTTGAATGAGAATGAGATAGATTTTTTTTTTTCAATTAGTAATTGAGGATACACAAGTCGGAGCTAGAAAAGGGGTGCGGTTTAAAAAAGTGCTCTGTTCTGTCGAGATAATTATGTATGTTAAGTTCATTGTGTATTGAACAACAAAAGAATACAATTTGTGTATGTACTCCTGGTAAAAATATGGGCACTCTACTCCATTTTATTGTTCAAGAACAGTCGAGTCCAAAAGAAAGTCAGACACATATATATGTATATGTCTTAAAATACTAAATAGAGTAATAACACCGATCCTACCAATCAATCTAGATATGTCTCTCCCTTATCAATCAATACTATTCTGCATCGATACTAGTGTAAAAAATGGAAATTCCCACATTTGTCTGATGATAAATACGAAACGAAAAAGAAAATAAATAAAGATCCCCGCTCC